GGAGTTCCCTCCCCCTTGTTTTCTAAAAATTCTCTATCCTTGTCTTTGTTTATGTTTTGGGTTGGAACAAATTACTATAATTCGTCCTCGCCTACGGATCAGTCGACATTTTTCACAAATTTTACGGACGGAGGCTCTTATTTTCATATTTGTCATTCCTTAAACTTAATTTTGAATCTCTTTATGGGAAGAAAATAAGTTTCTTGAAATTCTTAATTTCGAATTGTATCTCCATGAAATGAATGTTGAAATTGATAAAATTACCTAATCACTAATACCATTGGGAAGTTATTCAGAAATTAACCCTTAAATTGAGTCTTTTTTTTTGTTCTTTCACTTGAGGTATCAACTAATGTGTGAGGCATAATATTAGAAACCCACTCTTTCTCTTTTTTCACACATATGAAAGTTCCATATAGAATTCGTATATCAGAAAAGATTACCATATATAGCACAAAATTTCTCCACCGATTCTTTCTAGTCGAGCTTCTTTGTCTGTCATTATACCCCGAGAAGTGGAAAGAATTACAATCCCCATTCCGCCTAAAATTCTTGGGATTCGTTGATAATTAGAATAGATTCGTAGACCGGGTCGACTGATCTGTTTTAAATTTAAAACAGTTTTATCTGGTCCTTTCCTATTCCTTTTCCTTCTATGTCTTAGGGTTAAAACCAAAAAAAGATTGTTGCTTTCCTGATGTTTCCTCAGGTTTTCAATAAAACCTTCTCGTAAAAGGATTTTAAGAATGTTTTCAGTTATTTTAGTATATGGTATTCGAACTGTTCTTTTTTTATTCATGTCAGCATTTCGTATAGAAGTTAGTATGTTAGCAATAGTGCCTTTACTCATAAGAAACTAAGATTTTTGTTGTCCCCGAATCTTGATATAATTGATATAATCAACATGCTCTTTTTTTTTTCCTGAATTATTAAATATTTATGAAATATTAAAGGCATATACGTGAATCACAAACAATCTCCTAAATTAATTTAAATCTACTAAATTAATCAATTAATCAATTTCATTCAAATACTATAAGCTCTATTATGGTCTCATCTTATAATACTTTATAATACTTCAGGTGCTAACGAAACTATTTTAGTGAAATTTAATTGTCTTAATTCCCGGGCGATTGCGCCAAAAATTCGAGTTCCTTTTGGATTTCCTTCTTGATCAATAACAACCGCAGCATTGTCATCATATCGTATTATCATACCATTGTCGCGTTTTAGTTCTTTACAAGTACGTACAATTACGGCTCTAATAACTTCTGATCTTTCTAGCGGTGTATTTGGTATTGCTTCCTTGATTACAGCAACAACAACGTCACCGATCTTAGCATATCGTCGATTACTAGCTCCTATGATTCGAATACACATCAATTTTCTGGCTCCGCTGTTATCCGCTACATTCAAATGGGTTTGAGGTTGAATCATATCGTTTTTTATCTGTTTTTTCAATGCAAGGGCAAAGGGGTCAGTAAAAAAAAAGAAATATTGTTTATTCAAAACAAAAAAAGAACCTTGCAATTGGTTTTTTTCATCCGAAAAACCTCTTTCTTTTGGTTCTACATTCCTATCCTGAAATAATGAATTGAGTTCGTATAGGCATTTTGGATGCCGCTATTGAAATAGCCTTTCTGGCTATATTTTCTGGTACTCCGCTCATTTCATAAAGTATTCTACCTGGTTTAACGACAGCTACCCAATATTCGGGAGATCCTTTTCCTGAACCCATACGTGTTTCTGTAGGTCTTACTGTAACTGGTTTGTCTGGAAATATACATACCCATATTTTTCCGCCGCGGCGTGCGTTTCGTGTCATTGCTCGTCGCCCTGCTTCTATTTGTCTAGATGTGATCCAAGCAGGTTCAAGCGCTTGAAGGGCATATCTACCGAAACAAATACGATTACCTCGATAAGATATTCCTTTCATTCTTCCTCTATGGTGTTTACGGAATCGGGTTCTTTTGGGGTTATAGTTGATGGTTATTTATTACTTCCATCGCTACTACAGAACTGGACATGAGATTTTCTTCTCATCCAGCTCCTCACGAACGAAACGATTATAAAATAATATACATGTATTTAAGAAATTAAAAAATATATTGAATCGTGAGAGTTTTTGATAATTTATTAGAAATTGATATATCTTTTTTGAGATATAACTAAACATACATTCGATTGATAGTTATCAAAAATAAAATTTTGTTTTATTTTTTTTATAAGGTTATAACGAATCTTTAGTTTGTTTTGCCTTTATATTCTATAGTATATATTATAATATTGGAAGTATATATTATAATATTGGATCGACTACAATTTTGAAATTCAAAAAATAAATTATTTTCGTGGGCGAATATTTACTTTAATTTAATATTCATTTTATCAGATTAGTGCATGGCATGACTTTTATTTTAGGATTAATTCATGACATGACTTTTCAGAATAAATGAGTTCCTAGTTTATTCCGCCATCCTACCCAATGAACCATTAGGATTCGTTTTCAATAGAATCTTATGCAATCAAGGGGTTCTGTCGTTCCCATCGCTTCGCGATTAATGGTTAGGTCTGGATTCTAGAACGGAGCCCCTAATGAAATTTGTTCTTGAGTCAATACTCTCAGTCTTTATTGACTCGGGGCTCTTGATTTTTTTGTTCTATAAGAACGATTTTGTTTAATTAGGGATCAATTAGTATTAATGCTTTATTACATTTCCCTTTATGAGATGAACCATGGACCTTACATATTGGAATTCTATATCATAGATTTTTTCTTTTTTTTTTTCTCTCTTTCTTTCACCCTTCCATTTATCCATATACTTTACTTTTATTGTTTCGCAACTCAAAATAAAATTGTTTTTTCTTTTTTTTTATCCAAAAAAAGATTTCAGTTGCTACAATGATATGACCAATATATCATATCTCGACTGTTTCTTTATATCCAGATAATGCGAAACGATGAGTTGGTTATTAGTTCATACTATGGGCTGGTCTATTTTTTTGAATCGAACCCTAAAAAAATCAACGAGTCACACACTAAGCATAGCAATTATAATTATATCGAATCAAATGATTAATGGAATTTTTATTCAACCTTATAGAATTATTTGTTTTTGTTTTGATTTAACAGACAAAAAAAAGAATGAAATAATTTTTTTTGTTCTATTACCTGATATACCTAAAGATAAGTCAAGTAAAGGCTTTATTATTACTCGTCTACAAATATCCAAATTTTGATACCTAAAGCCCCATAGATAGTTCGAACTGTATAGGAACAGTAATCAATTTTAGCCCTAATGGTTTGTAGAGGCACCCTACCTTCTCTGATCCATTCGACACGTGCAATTTCTTTTCCGTCGATACGCCCTGCAATTTGTATTTGAATTCCTTTTGTACCTGCCTGTTCAGTTAATTCAATAGCTTTTTTCATTGCTTTGCGGAATGATACTCTATTTTTTAATTGTTCGGCTATAAATTCTGCAAGAATATTAGGATGTCCATAAGGATTTGCAATTCTTGTAATAGCAATATTGAGTTTACGGTTCACAGAATTAAGTTCTTTTTGTATATTCATCTGTAATTCTTCGATTTTTTGATGTTCTATTAATAACTTTGGGAATCCCATATAGATTATGACTTGAATCAAATCGATTCTTTTTTGAATCTCTATACATGCAATTCCCTCGACACTAGAAGATATTTTCATATTCTTTTGTACGTAATTCTTGATACAATTTCGTATTTTTTGATCTTCTTCTAGATCCCCGGAATAATCTTTTGGTTTTGCAAACCAAAGAGAATGATGACCTTGGGTTGCACCAAGTCTGAAACCAAGTGGATTTATTTTTTGTCCCATAATCCCCCACTAGTATTACTTATTACTATACATATACATATGATGACCTCTTGTACTTTTTTTATCCAGGTTTTTTTAAACATAATAAGGTCTATCTTATTTTTTTTGAATATATTTCTATTTAAATGCAAATGAATCTAAATATTCTTCCTTTACATCTAAATCTTTCAGTACAATAGTTATATGACAAGTGGGTCTTTTTATCGGATAACCCCGCCCTCGAGCTTGAGGTTTTAATTTTTTCACAGTCTTGCCCTCGTTGACTTCAGCTTTACTAATTATTAAACTTGCTTCGTTGAAGCGCATATTGTGATTTGCATTTGCTGCTGCAGAATAAACCAATTTTAAAATTGGATAACATGCTCGATACGGCATGAGTTCTAGTATCATAAGCGTTTCCGCATAGGAACGTCCACGAATCTGATCAATTACTCTTCGTGCTTTGTGAGCAGACATAGATATATATTGTCCTATAGCATATACTTCTGTATATCGGTTGGTCTTTCTCTTCTTTATCATAAGGTTCACTCCTCATTAATGAATTATAATCATCGATATTAACTCTTATTATTTATTAACTCAATAAAAACTAATTATTAACGACGAGATTTATTATCATTTTTTGCATGTCCCCTGAAATTTAGAGTGGGTGCAAATTCTCCCAATTTATGGCCTACCATACGATCTGTTATATAAATAGGCAAATGTTCTTTTCCATTATGAACAGCGATAGTATGCCCGATCATTGTAGGTATAATGGTAGACGCTCGGGACCAAGTTACTATTATTTCTTTTTCCGCTTTTGTGTTAAGCATATTAATTCTTCTTAATAAATGATTGGCTACAAAAGGATTTTTTTTTAGTGAACGTGCCACAATTAATTACTCCTATTTTTGTTTTTATTTATTTTTTTGAAAAAACAAATTCTATTTTCTCTCCTATTTACTACGGCGACGAAGAATCAAATTATCACTATATTTATTCCTTTTTCTACTTCTTCTTCCAAGGGCAGGATAACCCCAAGGGGTTGCGGGTTTTTTTCTACCAATTGGGGCCTTCCCTTCACCACCCCCATGGGGATGGTCTACAGGGTTCATAACTACTCCTCTTACTACAGGACGCTTACCTAGCCAACATTTAG